CGGGTTTCGTTCTAGTGCCCGAAAATAATATTCCAAAGCTTTCGTGTGTTCTCCATTACTTGTGTGGATAAGGCCTATGTTATAGAGTATATAGCTTCGATCATAGGGATCAATTTCTAATCGCATAGCTTCATAATAATTCTGTAAAGCTTCCGCATAATTTCCTTCTGACTGAGCCGACATCCGTTACGGTCGTCTTCGATTCAAAGAATCTCCGTTTCAGAACCGTACGTGAGATTTTCACCTCATACGGCTCCTCCCTTATGTGCATAATGAGAATAATACATGGAATCAAAAAAGATTTTTATATTCTCGTTATTGACTGAGCGGGGCTAGTGTTTTTACAAGAAATCTCTAGCCAACCTTCCCGCAAAAGATCTTTTTTTAACATCAAACGTGTTGATACTAGATAAAAAGGTAACTTCAACAATTTCTTTGTCCCTCACGCCCCTTAATTTCGAGGAATTCGTCACTTCAACAGTCTTCGATGGTTATACGTGTATCCAAAATACGAACGAGATGGATGTTTGTTGGCCCAACCATTCTTCTTAGTTCCGATCTTGATAAGGAAGGGGTCTAATTTCTAACAAAGTTTTCGTGTTGTTGATTCCTAGGCGTAGTGCTTCTTCCTCTATGCCACCTATTGGTACTAATGGAGTGGGGTTGACCTGCAATACATAAATAACCCACATAGGTGTAACCTTTCGCTCAATACTCGAATCGCCAATTGAAGCATCTGAGGCTGCATTAATCGTGGATACACGACAGAGGGAGTTGTTTTTTTACAAACTTCACCCTCAAAAAGCGTAGATTTTTTTATTTTACTTTTTTTTTCTATACCGAATCACGTGTCTTTCTTTTAAGGCTCAAACAAATAAGTAAAATAAGAAAAAAAATCAAATCGCACCATCTCTGTAATAGGTAAATGCCTCTTTTTCTCCTGAAGTTGTCGGAATTATTCGTAATAAGATATCGGCTACAATTGAAAAGGTCTTATCAATAAAATTTCCATTTATCCTTGATCTAGGCATAGATAGCAATCCATTCTATAATTCTTTTCATTACCTCTCGTGAGAAAATGATCCCACAAACAAAGGAATTGCACAGTACGAAATAACATAAAAACAGACTCATTAAAAAAAAAAAATGGGACGTTTACTAAAATGCTTTCCTTTTGCCAAGCATGAATAATAAGAAATATTTGAATCCGATTCGATTTCATACAAATGGAGTAGTATAAGAATGAAGGGAACTATTCTGATTCCATCAAAATGGAAGAATCAAAGAATTTTTGATTGACTAAGGAAAAAGAATCGAATAATCATTTGATTATGAAAATAGAATAACGGCCTATTTTGTGTTGTGTGCACACCAGGTATACACTACCCAATCAAATATAAAAATCCCCGTGGGTGGTTTATGAATTTTCAATCAATCTCCAAGGTAAGGGGTTAAGAGATCTAAAACTGGAAAATCTTTTGGAATTCCATAAAAATGGAATCCGTAACTAGACTGATAATCTCAACAGAATCATGATCTAAAGGTATCCATTAACCATAGTCTAAAAAAAATGGATAGACCGATCGTTTGATTCATTTCAATTCATTGCTTGAATCGTTTAAAAATATCAGAAAGAAAAAGAAAGGGGTTGGGGAACCACCTAAATAGATATATATCCTTCTGGTTTTTAACAGTTTTTCAAAAACAAAAAGATTTTCTTTATCCACCAGCCTTGAAGGAAAGGTCTTTCTTTGATGAAAATTGGATGAAAAGCTTTCTATATATAGATATAGTTTTCTAATTGATGTCCCATAACTATCTAAGAATCGAATCGAGTGGGAATGACTCGCTATTGCCTCGGTTGCTGGGACATAATCATTATGGAGGAGAGATGGCCGAGTGGTTGAAGGCGTAGCATTGGAACTGCTATGTAGGCTTTTGTTTACCGAGGGTTCGAATCCCTCTCTTTCCGCACCCTCAACAAATTTACCAATGGGACTGCCCACAATATATCAACCCAAATAACAACGCCGACACTATTCCATTCCAAAAGTGCGACCCTTCTTTGATATGGATTCGCTATTTGTACTTTATGTGGTACGTAAAATACTGGAAAGAGCAGACAGGGGATAAAATCTCCCTACTGGTCAATCTATGACACATCAATGGGAGAAAAGGATCCCTTATAAGCCCCTTATTTCGTCCTTTTTTACTTAGACGAAAGGGGGGTCAAATTCTCCGAACCCCTCTTACTCTTCTTCTTCTTTCTTATTTGAGTTAGGTTTAAGTCTGACGAGAATAATATTCGACGACTAGCAATTCATTTATTTTCAAACCGACCCATTTACTATCGATTATTTGATTGACTAATCCTTTATATTGTAATGGGTGAAAAGTCAAATGTTTTGGCACTTCCTCATGGGGGGATGAATCAAGAGAATTTTGAATCATAGCTTTTGATTTTTGATCATCCCTCGCCGTAATAATATCTCGCGGTTTG